CCGGGAGAAATTTACTTAGGAAACTTAATTGACCTTCATAACAAGGATCTACTAAATTATGAGTTCGATACATCCTCTTTAGCAGAAAGACGGCTATTCCTTGCTCATTATCAGACAATCACTTATGCACAAACCCCGTCTGGGGCTAATAGTGTTCATGTCCCATCTGATCTACAACCCTTTTCGCTCCGCTTAGCTGTAACCCCCTCTCGGGGTATTTTAGTGATAGGTTCTATAGGAATTGGACGATCCTATTTGGTCAAATACCTAACGAAAAACTCCTATCTTCCTTTCATTACGATATTTCTGGACAAGTTCCGGGATACAGTTTTTCGTTTTGCTGATGATGATGATGACAGTGATGCCAGTGATGATGAGATCGAGATTTTTATTGATGCTCGTGACCCTATTGAGGCTATTAATCAAGATATTCATGTTTTTGACGATATGGATATTGATTTTGATCCTAGTATCTATAGTTTTGAGGAGAGAGATGCTCATGACGATAAGATTAATATGGAGCTGGAACAGCTAACTAGGATGGATGCGCTAACTGAGGAGATGGACACGGTGTGGCGCGTAGCCCAATTTTATATCAGCCTTCAAATCGAATTAACAAAAGCAATCTCTCCTTGCATAATATGGATTCCAAACATTCATGAGCTGCATTTTAGGGATTCGGGTTCCTTCTCCCTCGAGCTATTAGTGAACCTTCTCTCCTGGGATTGTGAAAGATCTTCCACTGGAAATAGTCTTGTTATTGCTTCGACCCATTTTCCCCAATTCGTGGATCCCTCTCTAATAGCTCCGCATAGATTAGATACGTGCATTAAGGTACGAAGGCCTCTTATTCCACAACAACGAAAGCACTTTTTCACTCTTTCATATACTAGGGGATTTCGCTTGGAAAAAAAAGCGTTCCAGGCTAATGGATTCGCGGCCATAACCATGGGTTCCAATGCACAAGATCTTATAGCACTTACCAATGAGGCCCTATCGATTAGTATTTCACATGGGAAATCAATTATAGACGAAAATACAATTAGATTCGCTCGTCATAGACAAACTTGGGATTTGCGAGCCCATGTAATACCGGTTCAGAATTCTCGGCTCCTTTTCTATCAGATAGGAAGGGCTGTCGCACAAAATTTACTTCTAAATAATTGCCCCATAGATCCGATATCTATCTATTTGCAGAAGACATTCTGTAACGAAGGGGATTTTTATTTGTACAGCTCGTACGTCGAACTTGGAATGAGCACGAAGAAATTAACGATACTTCTTTATCTTTTGAATTGTTCTGCCGGATCGGTCGCTCAAGATCTTTGGTCTCCACCCGAACCAGAGGAAAACAATAGGATCGCTTATGGTAGACTCGTTGAGAATGATTTTGATCTAGTTCATGGCCTATTAGAAATAGAAGGCATTCTAGAGGGATTCTCACGGACAGATCTAGAGGGATGCTCACGGACAGAAAAAGATTGCAGTCAGTTTGATAAGGATCGAGTGCCATTGCTTCTTCGGCCCGAACCAAGGAATCCCTCAGATATGATACAAAATGGATTTCAATCTATGATTGATCAGAAATTTATCTATGAATCGGAGGAGGTGTTTGTAGCGGGGGAAAAAGTCAACCCGCAGAAGGTGTTCTCCAATTTCATAGTTTGGGCTCCTAGAATATGGTCCCCTTGGGGCTTTCTATTTGATTGGGTCGAAAGGACCAATGACAATGAATTGGGAGTTCCCTATTGGTCCAGTTCATTTTGGGCCAAGCAGATCCAGTTCGTTCTTGCGGACTATGAAGAGGATGAGCTTGAAGAGAATGATCAAGAGAATGATTCGTATTATGATGAAGATGAAGTTGAACCGAATCCTAATCCTCTTGAAGCGGATGAGCAAAAGAAGGAGAGGGGTGTGTATTATAAGCTTGACGATCAAGATAACGATGGGTTTGAACCTCAATTTGACAGGTTTAATTATGAAGTCGGTGATAAGTTTTACGAGGCGTTCTTGCAGAGTATATACCTGACACGAGCTAGAATTCGAATTTCCAAAGAACAAGTCCTTTTTCGAATAAGCCAATTCATTTGGAACCCTGGAAATCCATTCTTTGTCCTATCCGAAGATCCGGCCCTTGCCTCTATGTTTTCACATCGAGAATTCTTTGCAGATGCAGATGAAGAGATATTAAAGTGGTTTATTACTTCCGAAATCAAATCTATGAGAAAAAGCTGGATTTTCGAGGAGACGCAAGAAAAGCGCTTCGAAGGGTTGAATCATCGCCGGAGATGGCTTAGAAGAACCAATAGTTCTAATGGATCTTTCCGTTCTAATACTCTATCCGAGAGTTATCAGTATTTATCAAATCTGTTCCTATCTAACAGAACACTATTGGATCAAATGCAAAAGACATTGGTGAGAAAAAGATGGCTTTTCCCGGATGACATGCAAAATTTTTTCATGGAACAATATGCTACTGCTGAAACACGGAAGAATTGAA